AAAAATCAAATGGATTCAAAATGTATTCAAGTGGGGTTTTCTTTTCTGGAACGTATCAATAAGCTAGACCCATACTTCGAGTTGTTTCATGCCATAAATAAACTCGAACGCTCAAGAAATCCGTTGGACAAGCGGATTCGCATCTCTTACAACCAACACAGTCTTCTGTTCTTGGAGCGGAAGCTATTTGCTTAGCTTTACATCCATCCCAAGGTATCATTTCTAACACATCGGTGGGGCAGGCTCGGACACATTGAGTACACCCTATACATGTATCATAAATTTTTACTGAATGTGACATGGGATCTATAAATTTTTTAACATCATAAAATTTCAATCTAGTAAACTTGTAAATGAATCAGTATAGTTAAACACCAGATGAATCAACGATTTACCAGAAATTTTCTAATCAATTTCTTTCCTTCGGGATCAACTCATAAGAAAGGACCAAGATACTTTGATTTCTTACGTTTTCGAAAACATGATGTAGATTCCAACATATTGGACATGCTAATTCAAATTGGTGAATCTTAGAATTAAATATTATTAATATATAAATATTATTATAAATATTATTAATATAAATATTATTAATATAATATAAATATTATTAATATAAATATTATTAATATAATATTACTTATTCAACAAAGTTGATTGATTGATACGCGTTGATTTTCTGTTACGATAAATTGAGGAAACAATAGCTGATCCAATAGCTGCTTCAGCGGCTGCAATAGCTATAACAAAAATTGAGAAAATATTTCCTTTTAATTGCCGACTATCAAAAAAATCAGAAAATGTTACAAAATTTATATTAACCGCATTCAGTATAAGTTCAAGACACATAAGGGCCCTAACCATATTTCGACTCGTGATCAATCCATAAATACCGATAGAAAATAAATAGGCACTCAAAACAAGTATATGTTCGAGCATCATTGACCAACTCCTTATCAATTTCGATTCATTTTAATATGAACAATAATTCAACGGATGGGATTGACTAGAATATAACAAAAAGAATATATTGGAAACATATCGAATAAACGAATTTCTATTTTATACACGAGCAATATTCAAATAGAATTCAAAGAAAATAGATGCGATAAGGCAGAAAAAAGTTTCATTTTGATTGCTTGCTACTACTAGTTAGAAAGAGAAAGATTTATTACTGACGAGCCACAGCAATTGCACCTATCAAAGCAACTAAAAGAATTATTGAAATGAATTCAAATGGAAGAAAAAAATCTGTTGCTAAATGAATTCCAATTTGTTGACTATTACTTATCAAATCTTGTTCTATAATTTGGTTTGATCTTGTAGTCCAAATAATCCCGTACCATGATGTATCTAATATAGTAGTAATTAGCGAAACAAGAATACTTGTACAAACCAACGAAGTAAGGCCGTTCCCAATGGTCCACAGATTAAAATCTTTATAATATTCTGAACCATTCATGAACATCACAGCAAATAGGATTAAAACATTTATGGCTCCCACATAAATAAGGAGCTGGGCAGCCGCCACAAAATGAGAATTTGAGAGAATATAGAATAAGGATATACAAACAAGAACCAATCCCAATGAAAAGGCAGAATAGATTGGATTGATAAGTAATACCACTCCCAGGCCCCCTAATATAAGACCCGATCCCAGAAAAACTAAAAGAAAATCGTGTATTGGTCCAGGCAAATCCATTCTGTGTAAAATAAGAGATAAATAAATCGAAATGCTTTTCATGATCTTATTGACCCGACCAGGAATTTTTTTTTTTTATGATACGTTCCTAATTGAATAAAATCCTAATCTGTTAGGTGTGAATTGCTCTAAGTACAATTATTGTAAGTTTCGTTTTTGATTCTTTTTTTGTTTGTTCAAAGGGGTATTTTGTTTTTTGAAACTATATATTTCGAAATAATTACGAATATAGTAATATTACGAATATAGTAATAGATTTTCAATAAAAATGAATCCGAAATTCTTATCAACCAGTTAAGTTGTAATTGAATTTTTATTTATTGACCAAAGCCTCATTCTTTTTTCTTTTTTAATTCAAACCAAACATTCTTTAAACTTAAACCAAACCGGAACCTTAAAATAAAAGAATTGGAAATTTATCTTTACTTTAATAGAATAGGAGGTTTACTTACTCAGTAATAGAATAGGAGGTTTACTTACTCAGTTTTTCTTTGAGTCGAATTCAAAATTGTTCGAATTGTATAATCGTCAATTACTGACATTGGTAAACGGCCCAAAGCAATTTGATTATAATTCAATTCGTGACGGTCGTAAGTAGAAAGTTCATATTCTTCAGTCATTGATAAACAATTTGTTGGACAATACTCAACGCAGTTACCACAAAATATACAAATTCCGAAATCAATACTGTAATTAAGCAATCGTTTTTTTCGAATATCCGTTTCAAATTTCCAATCAACAACAGGTAGATCTATAGGGCATACACGAACACATACTTCACAAGCAATGCATTTATCA